ACTGAATAAACGACCATCTCCTCTAGATGGAAGAAGGTTCTCTTTGAAAAGTAGTTTTGTACCATCTGCTAGAGCTTGAAGAATTCCTAAGGGACCAGCGTATTCAGGTCCAATACGTTGTTGTATCCCTGCAGATATTTCTCTTTCTAACCAAACAATTACGAGTACACCTATTGTGATTCCTAATACAAGAGTAAAAATCGGGACAAGTATCCATATAATCCCATAGACCTCTTTTAAGGATTCTAATCTGGAAAAAGAATTGATAGCTTGTATTTCGGTTGTATCAATTATCATTTTTAACGATCAACTTCTCCCATAATGATATCTATGCTACCTAATATCGTCATAATATCAGCCAATTTCATTCTTTTAACTAACTGAGGAAGAATTTGCAAATTGATAAAACCCGGCGGGCGAATTTTCCATCTCCAAGGAAAAACACTCAGATCTCCTATCAGAAAAATTCCCAATTCCCCTTTTGGGGCTTCAACTCTCACATAAAGTTCTTGTTTCGCCAATTCAAAGGTTGGAGAAGGTTTTTTACTAATAAATCGATATTCAAAATCATTCCATTCGGAATCTTTTACTCTATCAAAACGTCGTATTTCTAAATTCTCATAGGGCCCTCCTGGAATTCCTTCCAGAGCCTGTTGTATAATTTTTATGGATTCGGACATTTCACCGATTCGTACTAAATAACGAGCTAATGAATCCCCTTCTTTTTGCCATTGAACTTCCCAATCAAATTCATCGTAACACTCATAATGATCAACTTTACGAAGATCCCATTGGATTCCAGAAGCCCGTAGCATTGGTCCTGATAAACCCCAATTTAGTGCTTCTTCTCCGCGAATAATGCCCACGCCTTCAACTCGTTCTAAAAAAATAGGATTCCGTGTAATAAGCTTTTTATATTCAGCAACCCCTGTTAAAAAGTAATCACAAAAATCCAAACATTTATCTATCCAGCCATGAGGTAGATCAGCAGCTACTCCTCCGATACGAAAATAATTATGCATCATTCGCATACCAGTAGCAGCCTCGAATAGGTCATATATCAATTCCCTTTCTCGAAAAATATAGAAGAAGGGGGTCTGCGCACCAATATCTGCCATAAAAGGGCCAAGCCATAACAAATGGGAAGCTATACGACTCAACTCCAACATAATGACTCTGATATAACTAGCTCTTTTAGGTACTTGAATATTTCCTAATTGTTCGGGCCCATTTACAGTTATTGCTTCTGTGAACATAGTAGCTAAATAATCCCAACGTGTTACATAGGGCAAATATTGTATAATTGTTCGATTTTCCGCAATTTTCTCCATCCCCCTGTGTAAATAACCTAATATAGGTTCACAGTCAATAACATCTTCACCATCTAGAGTAACGATGAGTCGAAGAACACCGTGCATTGATGGGTGGTGAGGACCCATATTGACTATCATAAGGTCTTTTCTTGTAGCTGGTACAGTCATAAGTTTTTTACCCATTCATTCTTCCATGAATTGCTGAAAGTGAAAAGAAGTTTATCCAAATACCAAAATAAAAAAAAAAAAGAAAATAAGAGAAGAGTACTTAAAACGATTCTTCCAATTAACGAGTTTTTGTCTCTCGAATACTCAACTGACCAATTAATTCTTTATAACGTACTCTATTTTTTTTGTCCAAATAAGCCAACAGCCGTTGACGTTTTCCCAAAATTTTTCGCAAACCTCTCTGAGATAAATAGTCTTTTTTGTGCACTTCCAAATGTGAAGTAAGTCTCCGTATCTTATTGGTAAAACTGAATACTTGAAATTCAACCGACCCCCTTTTTTCTTCTTCAGAAATAACCGAAATGAATGCATTTTTTACCATAAAAGATTTCCCCTCTTCCACTTTACAGATATGGATTTTACCGATGAGTAATAATAATGCTAGTAATTTAAATGTGTTATATACAATAATCTGAATTTCTTTATGAACTCCTAATTTTAGCAACTCATATTAATCCATCCAGGTTTAAATTTCATTTTATTCAGAAAAAGAAAGAAGGGGTTCATTTTTGCAGGCATAATTTAGACCTAAAATGAAGAAGATTCTGTTAATTGATTTGTAGGTCTAATTAATACCTCAGCGGTTTTAGTCTTCCTATCATATATTAGAATGGCATGGAAGACGGGGCATGTGAATCTCTTTACTTTCATATACCCTACAGGGTATAGCATATATAGGAAAAATGGACTATCAACGACTTTTCAACCGCGGATACAGATGTATCCTTAACATACTGAAACGACTGCCGTTATTTGTATCAAACCAATAGCGATTCATACAAGCTAAATCTTCTAATCGATAATTAGGCCAAAGAAAAAACTTTAATTTAATTAATTCATTCTTATCTTTATCAAGATGGTTCCCTTTATCCAAAGATTGACTGCAGTTGTTCTCAGTACAAAATATTGGATTTTTATTCCTATTCTTTGAATTGAAAGAAATTAGAATTCTCAACTCTCTACGACGTCTATGCGATAAAATGGTTTCGGGAACAAGCAAATCCAAATCATTCTTATCAACATAGGGTTGTTCTCTATATCCTTGATTAGTTTGGTGCTTACTCTTATGAACCAACGAAATACCTAAGGTTTGATACATAATAAATTGTCCATCATTTTTTACAGACAGACGCGTGGGTTCGATAATCAAGACCCCCCTTTTGATCAATTCTGCAAGACTTAAATTCTTCTGAATCAGCATTATATCCAAACTCATTTCTCTTCTTTGAATCGAGGATATAGTAATTTTTCGTGGATTTATCAGCCTAAGCAAGAGACAGTAGATTTTTATATTATTGATCATTCTTTGATTCAAAGCATTGCCCCATCTCAATTGAAAAAGTAAATAACGTTTTAGGAATAAATCTAGTTCTGCTCCTGTATTACTTTTGTATTTTTTACCCCCCTTTCTTGCATCATAAGGATCTTCAATATCTTTTTCGTGGTTTGTTGAAGGAACAGATCCAGGATTCCCTTGGTTTTGTACATTTGATCTAAGATCTCTTTTGCTTTCGACAGATTCTTTTTCTTTTTGATTTCGATTTGGATTCTTTCTTTTTTTATTTGAAACACATTCCCCTTTTTGGTTTCCTTCGACGTTTTTCTTTTCACTAAGAGCATTTTCATTTAGATTCCAATTTAAAAGAAGGACTTTACTTGGTATAACCCATGGTTTGATTTTATATAGATTATAAAGTAGGAAAAATTCTGGGAAGAACCAAAGTCCCAGGGTTGAGATGGGACGATTTAGTATTTTTTCATTCATTCCCATCCAATCCAAAAAACCTTTTGGGGGATTTGGTAAATTGATTTGGAGCTTTTGCGGAAGCGTAAGATAAACAAGGCCTTTTTTATCAATTTTATCAATTATTTGATAATTTTTAGTATCAATCTTAGTATTTTGATTACTCTTGGTATCGATTTTGATGCAGGACTCAATAGTGATTTTTTGTCTAAGATCAAAATTGAGAATTTTCCAATCAAAATATTTTCTATCGGGATTTTTTTCCATATATCTAATATCGCTATAATTATTAATAGGGATACTCCTCCATATATCAAAAAAATTCTGTTTATGCGTGTTGGAATTATAAGAAATATCTTCGTTCTTATTTAATTGTACTTGAAAGCTTGATTTATAAATAGACGAGTCCCTCTTATTTTCAGAATTCAAATTAATAGATTTATATGATAAAAGATCATATCTAGAGTTTTTTTGAAAATTCTCTTTTTGATTCAATTTTTGATTCAATAAGTAATATAATTCAGAATCCTTTTTTTTTTTTGACTGAATTTTTTCATATGAATCCCACTTGGAATTTTGATTTTTATGACGTAGATTAACTCTATTTCTCCACTTTTGTGGTATTAATCCAGACCATCTAATACGAGATAAATCGTATTGATAATGTCCCTTTAACCAGTTTTTCCATTCATTCATTTCATAATTCGGAAGTTTCTTATGACTTAATTTAGAATGAAGTATTCCTTGTGTTTCAAAAGAATCCTTTATTTCATCCTTACTAAAAAAAGGCATTCCGTGATATTGAAAAACAGATCTTAATTTATACAAGTTACTAACTTGGGTTTGTGATAATTTGTAAAATACATATGCTTGTGACAAATAGGATAAGTCACAAAAACTATGTAAATTTGTCGTATTTCTAATACTATTAATTGATCTTTTTAGAGTTGAAATAGTTGAAATAAAGTGAATTGTATTTTTATTTTTTCTATTAGGCCTTTCTTGATTTGCTTCATTAATGGGTTTATCCGTAATTTTTTTTATCGATTCAAGAAGAAGTTGTGTATTGAGTCTGGGAATATTAATAATAGATAAAAATATATCTATGTATATTCTTTCAAGGAAAATTTTGATAAAACAATCTAATTGAGAGATTAATCGGACATTTCTTCTTTTTAATATTTGCCAACTATTTGTTGTCGATTCGAACCTTTTAGCATTAGAACTTTTTTTGGTAGGACTAATATATACTCCTGATGGAGTTTTATTTTTTTTTTTTCTTTTTGTAATTCTTTCTATTTGATTTCGAATTGTGCTTGTTCTATCAGTCAGATCCTGCTTTTTTTTTTCTGTCAGTGAAGAATTTGTCCAATTTTGAGATTGAATTAGACTAAATGATTCATGAATTATTTGATTGCTGATTCTAGAATCTTTTTCGTTTTTAATTTCACTCGATTCAGATACTTTTCTTAAGCTAAATAATCGAATTGGGTTGAATTTTGAAAGTCCTTTTATTATTCTTTTTATAAAAAAAAAACTTTCGATAATGCATTCTTTTGTTTCTTTTGAAACTAATTTAGTTTTTCCTTTTAAAACTCTTAGAGCTACTAAATACGCCCTTTTCAATTTTCCAATTTTTGTTTCTAGTTCCTTAAAAACGGGCTCAAAAAAGGAATATCGTTTTCTGGGAGAACCAAAAGGAAGTTCAGTTTCCA